TTTAGAGATTTATCTACTTAGATGAATAAATCATACTCTATCTATATTATTAACGAATATGTATTCCAACCTATCTCGAGGTATTTGTATCAATACCTATTCGGTAGATCCTTTTTTTTTTCTGTGCCAGGAACCAGATTTGAACTGGTGACACGAGGATTTTCAGTCCTCTGCTCTACCAACTGAGCTATCCTGACCTTTTCTTGTGCATCATCCTAGTAGAGTATTTGTATCTATGTCAATTAAAGGGACTAAAAAATCAATAAAGTATTCCAAATTCCAAATTTGGAAATGGGGGGGGGTAGTCCTATGCATTGTGCATGGCTTACTTAATAATACTTAAAAATAGAGTTAATAATCGAAGTTCCTTGCCTATACTATAATAAAAAAGAAATCTATTCAATGAATAGCATAAGATCCATTGAGTTCTCTTCGCACTCCTTTGTGAAAGAGTAGAATGAGAAAGTTAATGAATCTTAAACCGATTGATAAAAAGAAAAAAAGAGGATAAATACTATAGTATAGTTAGAGTTAGGGAATAAAAGAGGGTTTGGGGATAGAGGGACTTGAACCCTCACGACTTATAAAGTCGACGGATTTTCCTTTTACTAGAAATTTCATTGTTGTCAGTATTGACATGTAGAATGGGACTCTCTCTTTATCCTCGTCCGATTAATCCACTTTTTAAAAGATCTCGAAAACTATGAATTGAAGGATTTGATTACTCAATATTCGATTGGAATGGATTCACAATAATTCTAAAAAAATTCTGAATTTTCTATTTCATAATCATTCCTAATTTCATTCTAAAAAAGAATAAAGAACCTATATTATGATATGGGTTCTGTGATTAATCGTTTGCTATGTCAGTATCCATATGTGTGTATTAGATGTATAAACCCCTTACTTTCTCTAATTTAGAGGGAGTTCCACTACCAACACAACGTAATCAACTCGATTCGTTAGAACAGCTTCCATTGAGTCTCTGCACCTATCCTTTTCCTTTGGATTCTAGTTCGAGAACCACTTGTTTTCTCAAAACACGGATTTGGCTCAGGATTGCCCTTTTTTAATTCCAGGGTTTCTCTGAATTTGGAAGTTACCACTTAGCAGGTTTCCATACCAAGGCTCAATACAATCAAGTCCGTAGCGTCTACCGATTTCGCCATATCCCCATTTTCCTTTTCTTTGATTGAGACCTAGATTCCTTGTGTAATTTCATCCATCTCTTAGTTTTTTTTTTGAATCGTTGAATTCATTACTCGACGTAGTCTAGCAGTTCGTCTCTATTTGAGAGACCCTGCTTGTTGCAATTCAGAATTGAATTGATTCTATCGTTGATGTATTTGCAATTCAATCCGAATCAATATATCCCAAAGTTTTTCTCTCCCCCACCCTTCTTTTTTAGAGTATTCAAAATCATACTCTAACGCTTGATATTCATTTTTTTTTTTTTCTAATCAGAATTAGCAATTTAATTTGCTATGATTCTATGTTCTCCTTAGTGAAATATTAATCATTAAATTATTAAGAAATAACAAAAAAAAAAACAAAATATCTCAAAAAATGTCTATAATGATCGAATGAAAATGCCAAGAAATTCGCATTTTCTCTTTATTATATCTTTCATATATATTATTCTTTTCTATGTATTAGATTACTTGTCCGAGCCATATCAAATTGAAAATATCTGAAATCAAATTCAATATAGAAATTGGAATAGATTTTATTCTATTAGAAAAATCAATTTGCGAATTAGAGAAATAAAAAGAAAGTTCAATAAATTCTATAATCCTATTTAAGGATATCCTCTAGTTAAGCATATCAAGCTAACTTGATTTTTATGAAGTTCTAGTATTTTTTTCTAAGTAGAACTTCAAATTTCGAACTAGTTAATAGCTAAGATTAATAATTAAGATCTGACATTTTACAGATTTCCTATACTATACATATTTCTATTTGTTACACTATTTCTGTTATGTAAGCCCACTTAGCTCAGAGGTTAGAGCATCGCATTTGTAATGCGAGGGTCATCGGTTCAAATCCGATAGTCGGCTTTTTTCTATATCGATGTTCCATGAACAAGAATCTCTCTTTTTCTCCGAATTAAATGGAGAATCCAGGATCTATTCTGTGGTTCTACCTTACAATTTTGCTAGATACAAAACAATAAAATAAATAATATATATACAAAAAATCCAGATGTTGATGAAATTCCATTTTTTGTGGTACTTTAGTAGATTTTACTCTGTTTATCCTTTAGTTTAATTCAGTTTTAATTTCGCTGTATTCTTTAATGTAAATACAATGAAATTCATTGTGTAAAATGAAATTTCAATAAAATAAAAAAGGAGTCTTCATGTCCCGTTATCGAGGACCTCGTTTTAAAAAAATACGCCGTCTGGGAGCTTTACCAGGACTCACTAGAAAAACACCTAAATCCGGAAGTAATCTGAAAAAGAAATTCCATTCTGGGAAAAAAGAGCAATATCGTATTCGTCTTCAAGAAAAACAGAAATTGCGTTTTCATTATGGTCTGACAGAACGACAATTACTTAGATATGTACATATCGCTGGAAAAGCAAAAAGGTCAACAGGTCAGGTTTTACTACAATTACTTGAAATGCGTTTGGATAATATCCTTTTTCGATTGGGTATGGCTTCAACCATTCCTGAGGCCCGGCAATTAGTTAACCATAGACATATTTTAGTTAATCGTCGTATAGTCGATATACCAAGTTTTCGTTGCAAACCCCGAGATATTATTACTACGAAGGATAACCAAAGATCAAAATGTCTGGTTCAAAATTCTATTGCTTCATCCGACCCGGGGAAATTGCCAAAGCATTTGACGATTGACACATTGCAATATAAAGGACTAGTTAAAAAAATCCTAGATAGGAAGTGGGTCGGTCTCAAAATAAATGAGTTGTTAGTTGTAGAATATTACTCTCGTAAGACTTGAACTTAATGAAAAAAGGAAAGGTTCATAGAATTTTCTTCCTCTTCCCCTTTCCCCGAACTAAATCGACCTAAGGCCCTTAATTGGTATTTTCCATTCAACTAGCAGAAATGGATTAACCCTAGGATCCTTTTTTTTTTTTGTTCTTTCCTCTATGTGTATTTTACATACCACAGTAATTTACTATAGAGAATTTCTATTAAATAAAGGTATTATTGCTGGAATAAACTGTTATTTGATTTGATACATTGTGATCGTTAACGTTGATGAATTAAGAGAAACGGAAAGAGAGGGATTCGAACCCTCGGTAAACAAAAGTCTACATAGCAGTTCCAATGCTACGCCTTGAACCGCTCGGCCATCTCTCCTACATAATCTTATTATGGAAAATAAACTGAGTGAATAGCGAGTTTTCCTATTCCTGCAGTACAGGTACAACCACAACCGCTCGGGGGTTCCTTGGTTCTATTGGAAAAATTCCTTTTCATCTAAGTGGAAGGATCCAGGATTTTTTTACTAGGAATTCCGCTCCCTCGAAAAGTTTTAGTTTGGGTTTTCCCCAAACCAAAGAAAAAGAGAATGGAAGAATTCTTCTTATTCCATAATAAAATAAAGGAACCCTAAAATTCTGTTTGCATAAGGTACGCTACGCCATACAATCGGAATCTAAAAAAGGGTATGAGACAATTAATGACTTTGAAAACGCGAAATAGCTGATGAGAGAAGTTATTGTTGAGAAATAGAAAAGTGGAATGAAATCCAATCTTAGTCAAATATTTCATATCTCTTCTTGTCCAAACAGAAGGAAAAGGACACAATTTGAGCTGAGCGGAAAATCCATACCTCTCTTATCCATTTATAGCATATATATGGATCGATCGATTTATAAGAATCGAATGTGTTTGTTTTTATGGTATTTTGTGAAGGAATGAAAACAATTCTATATAGAATGGGTTGGGAATTATGCCTAGATCCCGTATAAATGGAAATTTCATTGATAAGACCTCCTCAATTGTAGCCAATATTTTATTGCGAATAATTCCGACAACCTCAGGGGAAAAAAGGGCATTTACTTATTATAGAGATGGTGCGATTTGACTCTTTTTTTTTTTTTAGCCCTACCTACACCTCAGTCTTACGAGAAAGAGAGGGGGTTCGCATAGAGAGAACAAAATTAGTAAAGGAAACCCACGCTTGGAGAAGGTGAGGTGAACTAACAATTCCTTCTGTCGTGTATCCTCGATTGATGCGGCCTCAGATGCTTCAATTGTAGATTTGAGTATTGAGCGAAAGGTTACACCTACAGGATAGGTTCTGTATTACAGGCCAATCCTACTCTACTAGTACCAATAGGCAGCATAGGGGAGAAAAGCACTACACCTAGAAATAGGAATCAACAAGAGAAAAACTTTGTTAGAAATTAGCCCTTTCCTGATCGGTATCAGGGCTGGGAAGAATGGTTGGGATAACAAACAACCATCAGGTTTGTACTTTGGATACCCCTATAACCATCAAAGATCGTTGAAGTGGCTAATTCCTCTAAATAGGAGGCGTTGAGAACAAAGAAATTCTTGGAGCTATCGTTTTCCTCTAGCATTAATAGAATTCATTGGTGTTAAGAAAAACCTCTTGCGGGAAGGTTGGCTAGAGATTTCTTGGAAAAATACCAGCCCCTTTCGGTCCATAATGAGATGGGACTAATTCTATTTTTATTCTATAGATTATTTCGCTTAGTACTATGTACAGAAGGGAGGAGCCGTATGAGATGAAAACCTCATGTACGGTTTTGGAACGGAGATTTTTTGAATAGAATGAACGACCGTAACGGATGTTGGCTCAATCCGAAGGAAATTATGCGGAAGCTTTGCAGAATTATTATGAAGCTACGCGACTAGAAATTGATCCCTATGATCGAAGTTATATACTCTATAACATAGGCCTTATACACACAAGCAATGGAGAGCATACAAAGGCTTTGGAATATTATTTCCGGGCACTAGAACGAAACCCCTTCTTACCGCAAGCTTTTAATAATATG